TATTCCTTCCTGATTGAAGAAAGGAATTCCTATGACTCCAACGAACAACGTAAATAAAACTAATACAAGCATCGGAAATAACATAGTATTGTCTGACTCATGGGGATATGAGAAAGTGCTTTTAGTGCCAAAACGAGTAATACTAATAAAAGGCTGCACCGTGCTTCTTACATTTTCATTACTATTTTCATTACTATTAATTCGATATGTGTTTAAAAAATAAGTTTTTTCATTGTTTTTCGTCGTTAATAAATATAATAAACGCAAATTTTTTTTAATAATTTCGGGTCCTTCTTTATCTTTACCCCATAGAGACATTGAATAGAACGAACTACTTTTTTTGCCACTGTAAGTTTGAAAATAAACGTTTAAATGTCCTTCAAAAGCAAGTAAATAGATCCGAAACATATAAAATGCAGTTAATCCTGCTGTGGACCAAGCTATTATTGCAAAAATAGGTGAATACAACCAACTATCATTAAGAATTTCATCTTTGGACCAAAAACAAGCAAGGGGTGGAATACCAGAAAGAGAAAGTGTACCCAATAAAAAAGCAGTTTTTGTAATTGGTACATGTTTTCTTAAACCGCCCATAAGAACCATATTCTGACTTTTATCTGGAGAATATCCAACAATAGCTTCCATCGCATGAATAATTGATCCAGATCCTAAGAACAACAATGCCTTCGAATAAGCATGAGTAATCAAATGAAATAAAGCAGCTCGATAAGACCCCATACCTAGAGCTAACATCATATAACCCAATTGAGACATTGTAGAATAAGCTAAGCTTTTCTTAATATCTTTTTGAGCAAGAGCTAAAGTGGCTCCTAAAAATAATGTTATTATACCTATCAAAGCTATTAGATTTAGAATGTAAGGTATAACTATGAAAAGAGGAAGAAGCCGAGCTACAAGAAAAATTCCTGCTGCTACCATAGTAGCGGCATGTATAAGAGCCGAAATGGGGGTAGGCCCTTCCATGGCATCAGGTAACCATACATGAAGGGGAAATTGGGCGGATTTAGCAACAGCGCCGGCAAATAATAGGGAGGCGCATAAAGTAACAAATAAAAAATTAACTTCATTATTATAAACCAAGTTATTGAATATTTCAAACAAATCCCGAAATTCGAAACTACCTGTTATCCAATAAAAACCCAAAATTCCTAATAATAAACCAAAATCCCCAACACGATTAGTTACAAACGCTTTTTGACAAGCATTCGCGGCACTGGGTCGTGTGAACCAAAAACCTATTAATAGATAAGAACACACTCCAACTAATTCCCAAAAAATATAAATTTGTATCAAATTAGAACTAGTAACTAATCCCAACATTGAAGTATTGGAAAAACTCATATAAGCAAAAAATCTCAAATATCCCTGATCATGAGACATATAATTGTCACTATAAATAAGAACCATAATTCCAACAGTAGTGATTAATATCGACATAATAGAAGTAAGTGGATCAACCAAGCAGCCAAATTCTAAAGAAAAATCATTATTGATGGTCCAAGACCATACATATTGATAGACAGAATTATTATTTATTTGCTGAATAGAAAAAAGGGCTGAAAAAACCATAACTATACTTAATAATAAAACACTAGGAAAAGCCCACATACGGCGAAGATTTTTTGTTGCCGTTGGAAAAAGTAGAAGTCCTGTTCCAATTAAGATAGGAACTGGAAGTGGAATGAAAGGTATAATCCATGAATATTGATATGTATATTCCATAATAAAAAAAAAAAAAAAAAAATTATCTTAATTAATTGTTTCTGAGTCACCGGTTCTTATTTCTTTTCTTTTGAAAGGGGTCGGTTAATAAAAAAAAAAATTAAGATATATAAAATAAAACTTAAATAGAATTTTCTAGCCTTAATTATTCTGAATCTTTCCAAACTACTTCAAATATTTAAAATCAAGAGGTTATAATTGGTCAAATGATATAAATAAGTCACTAGTGAAAAATAAATACGTATTTAATTTTATTAATACTGAATTGTTAATATTAAATTCAAATTTTTAAATAAAATTTTATGAAGATAAAAAATGAAAATTAGAATTTTCATTTTAATTATTACGTATTACAATAATTTTTTTATATCTATAGAACAAGGATAAATAATTATACCAAAAACAGTATTTGATATGAATCATAAAGCCCATAACTAAAACTATTTATTGTAATTCGGTTATTTAGAATCATTAACCAATTTGTTTTGTAACTAATTGTTTGTCTTCCATTACAATAAAAGCTATTTGTAGGAAATGCTATGATATCCAACACTTTAATTTTACGGAAAAAAAAGGGGGCAAATAAAATGCCTTTAAATTATGTATTTTGTATCCTTTAACAGATTAACTACTAGTCTCATTTGATAATTTAAATTTTGTGGACTCTTTCTTCGAGCTTGACCAATTAAATTAATATTAAATTAATTAATATAATAAAAAAAATTATTAAAGTTTTTTTTTATTAAGCGGGAGAAGGATTGGGTTATTAAACTTTTCGATTTTTTTATTACATGTATAAATGTAACATGACGAAAATAGAAAGAAAACGAAACGGACAATCTTTTTTTTTTTTTTTTATCAACTTCAATCTATTTGGCATAGTGTACCTTATCGTTCTTATTAATATTTTATGTGATTTTTACCCCCCCCCCTTTTTTTTTGGAGTCTAATTTAGAGAAAAAATAGATAGAGAATAGTAAAGAACAATTGATTTTGAACAATAGATGTCTTTCACATCCAACCGAAAAACCTATTATAACTTTTTAATGGCAGTTCCAAAAAAGCGCACCTCTATTTCAAAAAAACGTATTCGTAAAAATATTTGGAAAAGGAAGGGATATAGGGCAGCATTGAAAGCTTTTTCGTTAGCGAAATCTCTTTCTACCGGGAGTTCTAAAAGTTTTTTTTGTGTAACAAATAAATAATCTGAATCGTTCTAATAACTAATAAAGTGATATAATTTTGTTTATAGTTTATTTATAAGTTATAAAAATGATAAATAATATTTATCAATTATAATTAATATTAACATCATAATAGTAAAAGAATAAATATTAATATATAAGATAAATTAAAATATAAACAATATACATTAAAAATAAAATAAATAAAAAAGAATTTGAATTAGTCTCATAATGTTTTAATTTAAACGAATATAAAATTGAATTTGTTTTACTTAAATTTGAAGCCAAATTTTTCTTTCGTTTCTGATATAGATAAGAATTCTGTTGTCTACTGAATTCTAAAAATGAATGGTACTTTTTTGTTTGAAAAAAGGGTAAACGCAAGCGCAAGGTTTCGCCTTTCATTTTAGTATGTTTTATCATTTTACGGATGGGGATTATCACTTTCCCCATCGCCCTTACTCAATAATAAAAAGAATTTTTTTTTTAGTTATATTTTTGATTTTATATTATAAAGAAGAGGTCGTTGAAACTAATTGATTAAGTTTAAAATGTTTTTTTATAATCTTTTAAACCATTATTTTGGGTTTTAGAAATTATTATCACTATATAAATTCCTTAAACCCAATTAAATTAATAAAAGCCCCGTTTACATTTTTAGGTAGTTATATGACGAATGCGCCAATTTTGAGTGATCTATTTTAGATCCTATGTTTCGATTGGAAGATCGATCAAGATATAATATATATATATTAATTAAAAAATTTAGAAAATATTTTGAAGTACGGTACAATTTCTATACGAAATTTTTTTATATGATTGATACGACCATCCCAAATACCTAACTTAATGGGTTTGCTAAATCTTAACGCAAATTCTCTACACAACAAAAAATCCTAACGCAACCTAACTATGCAAATATTTACATAAATCTTTTGGGTGTATCGCTGAAATTGTGTTATATAAAAATTAGATTTTTTTATTAATCGATAAAATGCATTTTTTATTTTAGATTAATAAAATAAATGATAAAAGAAATTAATCATTAAAAAATGCAAACGAGGCAGAACATTTTTTTTACTTATATCCAGGGATTGAAGTAAAAATTATCTAGTTACAACTGTTCCATTTTAGTTTTAGGAGAGCATAAAGTAATAGCCTACGAAAAAATACATTGTTAGTTCAGTTAAATTGAAATAAAATTGACATCCTAAAATACTAAATAACTAAATAAAAAGATAATAATAAGAAAAATAAATATTATTAACGTTAACGAAAACGTTTTAATCCCTAATTTTTAAACAAGTTTTTATTCATCAATTTGAATGGTTTCCTAAAAAAAAATATTGGATTGAATTAACTCCTTCAAGCTCGACGATTGAATAAAAATAGGTTATTATGATTTCGAATAAGCCGCTATGGTGAAATCGGTAGACACGCTGCTCTTAGGAAGCAGTGCTAGAGCATCTCGGTTCGAGTCCGAGTGGCGGCATGGCATCTTCTAAAAGAGTAAGTCCTATAATGAATTCAATTCCCGATTTCAATTCCTATAATTGAGGGACGCCCTTATAAATTTAATAATTTTTATGATATTTTCAACTTTAGAGCATATATTAACTCATATATCCTTTTCGATCGTTTCAATTGTAATTACAATTCATTTGATAATTTTATTAGTCGATGAAATCGTAGGACTAGATGATTCGTCAGAAAAGGGGATGATAGCTACTTTTTTCTGCATAACAGGATTATTAGTTACTCGTTGGATTTATTTGAGGCATTTACCATTAAGTGATTTATATGAATCATTAATTTTTCTTTCGTGGAGTTTTTCCATTATTCATATTATTCCGTATTTTAAAAAACATAAAAACCATTTAAGCGCAATAACCGCGCCAAGTGCTATTTTTACTCAAGGTTTTGCTACTTCGGGTCTTTTAACTGAAATGCATCAATCCGCGATATTAGTACCCGCTCTCCAATCCCATTGGTTAATGATGCACGTAAGTATGATGGTATTGAGCTATGCAGCTCTTTTGTGTGGATCTTTATTATCACTAGCTCTTCTAGTCATTACATTTCGAAAATTCATAAGGATTTTTAGTAAAAGCAATAATTTAGAAAATGAGTCAGTTTACTTTAGTGAGATTCAATACGTGAACGAAAGAAACAATGTCTTACGAAACACTTCTTTTATTTCGTCTCAAAATTATTACAGGTATCAATTGATTCAACAATTGGATCGTTGGAGTTATCGTATTATTAGTCTAGGGTTTATCCTTTTAACCGTAGGTATTCTTTCAGGAGCAGTATGGGCTAATGAAGCATGGGGATCATATTGGAATTGGGATCCAAAGGAGACTTGGGCATTTATTACTTGGACCATATTCGCTATTTATTTACATATTAGAACAAATAAAAATTTTGAAAGTGTAAATTCTGCAATTGTGGCCTCAATGGGCTTTCTTATAATTTGGATATGCTATTTTGGGGTTAATCTATTAGGAATAGGGTTGCATAGTTATGGTTCATTTACATTAACATCTAATTGAATAAAAGACTTGACGAATAGAAACATAGGACGGCATACAGGTATATATACGAAAACTTCATGTAAACAATCAAGAACCATTTGAATCATTTCCATTACTTGATTCAAATGGTTCTCACAAATTCAAAAGATATCTAGTTATAATAGAATTCCAATTTATTTATTTTACTTAAAAGAATATAAAAGACTTATTTTTTTTTTTTATTGTACAATCAACCATTTTTAAAATCATGGGATTTCAGTTTCATTTTTTGGTTTACTCACAAAAACTATCGAAAAAAATAATTGGATATAATAGCTTCGACCTTGTCAACTGATAATGATAAAACGAAATCGGGATAAACACCAATACCTATTACAGGTAAAAGGATAGAGATCGAAACAAATAATTCTCGCGGTCCAGAATCAAAAAAATAAGAGTTTGGGGCATTAAAAAGCTTGTATCCATAGAACATCTGGCGTAACATAGATAATGAATAAATAGGAGTTAATATCATTCCAATTGCCATTACAAAAGTTATTAATATTTTTGTCATTAAAAGATATTTTTGACTAGTAAGTATTCCAAAAAAAACTAATAATTCGGCAACAAAACCGCTCATGCCCGGTAATGCAAGAGAAGCCATTGATAAGATACTGAAAGTCGTGAATATTTTTGGAATTGCGATAGCCATTCCGCCCATTTCGTCGAGATAAACAAGACGTATTCTATCATAACTCGTTCCGGCCAAGAAAAAAAGCGCAGCGCCAATAAATCCGTGAGAGATTATTTGTAAAATGGCTCCGTTGAGTCCTGTATCGCTTATAGAACCAATTCCTATAATTATGAAACCCATATGAGATACAGAAGAGTAGGCTATTCTTTTTTTTAAATTACGCTGACCGGGAGATGTTGAAGCTGCATAGATTATTTGAATTGTGCCTACTATAATCAACCAGGGAGAGAATATAGAATGGGCGTTGGGTAATAATTCCATATTGATCCGAACCAATCCATACGCTCCCATTTTTAATAAGATTCCGGCTAAAAGCATACAAGTACTGTAATGTGCCTCTCCATGGGTGTCTGGTAACCATGTATGTAAGGGTATGATCGGTGATTTGACAGCAAAAGCAATAAGAAATCCAATATAGAATATTATTTCCAGTGCTACAGGATACGATTGATTAGCTGATGTTTCAAAATTTAATGTTGGTTCATTGGAACCATATAAACCAATACCCAAAACTCCCATTAATAAAAAAACGGAACTTCCTGCAGTGTACAAAATAAATTTTGTAGCCGAATACAAACGTTTCTTTCCCCCCCACATGGATAGAAGTAGATAAACTGGAATTAATTCTAACTCCCACATGATGAAAAAAAGTAAAAGGTCTCGAGAAGAAAATGGTCCTATTTGACCGCTATACATTGCTAACATCAGAAAATGGAATAGTCGGGAATCTCGAGTAATCGGCCGAGCCGCTAAAGTAGCTAAAGTTGTGATAAATCCTGTCAGTAAAATGGGTCCTATAGAAATTCCATCTATTCCCAATCTCCAGTAAAAATCAAAAAAATCGATCCATTTATAATCCTCTGTCAGTTGCATTAATGGATCATCCAATTGGAAACGATAACCGAATGCATAGGTTGTTAGAAGGAGTTCAATTGTGCATATACCTATAGTATACCACCGAATTATCTTATTTCCTCTATGAGGGAGAAAGAAAATTAAGGAACCCGCGAATATTGGCAAAACTACAACTAGCGTTAACCAAGGAAAATTATTCATGGTAAAAACAAGATAAACTTGGACCAGAAAAACCCGTGCTCAAAATAAATAGTTTTTGAGCGCGGGTTTTTGTCGGTAAAGGTAAAAAAATCAAATGTATTCAAGTGGGGTTTTCTGGAACGTATTAATAAGCCAGACCCATACTTCGAGTTGTTTCATGCCATAAATAAACTCGAACACTCAAGAAATCTGTCGGACAGGCGGATTCACATCTCTTACAACCGACACAGTCCTCTGTTCTTGGAGCAGAAGCAATTTGCTTAGCTTTACACCCGTCCCAAGGTATCATTTCTAATACATCCGTTGGGCAGGCGCGCACGCATTGAGTACACCCTATACACGTATCATAAATCTTTACTGAATGTGACATTTTGATCTATAAATTTTTGAATGTCAGAAAGTTTCGATCTAGTAAACTTGTAAATGAATCATATATTTAGACACCAGATGAATCAATAATTTATCATAATTTTTCTAATCAATCTACTTCTGGATTGACTCATGCGATAGAGCCAAGATACTTTAATTTCTTACATTTTTGAAAACATGTATTATTACGTAATGTATGGTCATGGTAATTCTAATTTATGAATATTAGAATTTATATGATTAATACTACTTATTCAACAAATTCGATTGATTGATACGAGTTGATTTTCTGTTACGATAAATTGATGAAACAATAGCCGGGCCAATAGCTGCTTCAGCGGCTGCAATAGCTATAACAAAAATTGAGAAAATATTTCCTTTTAATTGGCGACTATCAAAAAAATCAGAAAATGTTACGAAATTCATATTAACCGCATTCAGTATAAGTTCAAGACACATAAGGGCTCTAACCATATTCCGGCTCGTGATCAATCCATAGATACCGATAGAAAATAAGTAGGCACTCAAAACAAGTACATGTTCGAGCATCATTGACCAACTCCTTATCAATTTCGATTCATTTCAATATGAACTGAACAACAATTCAACAGATTCAATTGACTAGAATAAAAAAAAGTACGGAACAAAGGCAGATTTTCTATTGTTAATAGATTTTCTATTGTTAATAGAATAGATTGAATAATTTCTATTTTAGACATAAACAATCTTTAATTAAAGGGAAATAAATGTAATGTAATAAAACCGAACAGAGTTTAATGTGCATTGCTAATTCTATAAATTTTTTACTGTCGCGCCACGGCAATTGCACCTATCAAAGCGGCTAAAAGAATTATCGAAACGAATTCAAATGGAAGAAAAAAATCTGTTGATAAATGAATTCCAATTTGTTGACTATTACTTATCAAATCTTGCTCTATAATCTGGTTTGATCTTGTAGTCCAAATAATTCCGTACCATGACGTATCCGTAATAATAATCATGAGTAAAACAAAAATACTTGTACAAACTGGCAAAGTAACCACATCCCCAATGGTCCAAAGATTCAAATCTTTGTAATATTCTGAACCATTCATGAACATCACAGCAAATACGATTAAAACATTTATAGCTCCCACGTAAATAAGGAGTTGTGCAGCAGCTACAAAATAAGAGTTTAATAGAATATAGAATAAGGATATACAAACAAGAACCAGTCCCAATGAAAAGGCAGAATAAATGGGGTTGGTAAATAATACCACCCCCATACCTCCTAGTATAAGAACCGATCCCAGAAAGACTAAAAGAAAATCATGTATTGGTCCGGGCAAATCCATTATATGTAAAATAAGAGATAAATAGAAATGTTTTTCATGACCTTATTGAGACCCGACCAGAAAATTTTTTTTTATGATTTTTGAGCAATTCCTAATTTAATCCTAAGTAAATAAATACTAAGGGATATGAATAAATGTGAGTACTATTATTGGACTAATTTCATTCTTTATCTGAAAGAGTCGTTCTAATTCTAAACTATATATTTTAAAACAATTATGGATATATTAATTAATGGATTTTCAATCCAAATTAAGACGCGTTTCTTACCAACCAATCAATAGTTGGTATTTGTAGTTATTGACCAAACAACACGAAAGAAACCTAAATTCCTTCTATATTAGTTATTAGTAAAGTAATTATAAATTATTCGTTAATAAGAGATTTACTTATTTATTTGAGGCGAATTCAAAATTGTTCGAATTGTATAATCGTCAATTACTGACATTGGTAAACGACCCAAAGCAATTTGATTATAATTCAATTCGTGACGATCATAAGTAGAAAGTTCATATTCTTCAGTCATTGATAAACAATTCGTTGGACAATACTCAACGCAATTACCACAAAATATACAGACTCCGAAATCAATACTGTAATTAAGCAGCCGTTTCTTGCGAATATCATTTTCCAATTTCCAATCAACAACGGGTAGATCTATAGGACATACACGAACGCATACTTCACAAGCAATACATTTATCAAATTCAAAATGGATTCGACCGCGGAAACGATCCGCGGTGATTAATTTTTCATAAGGATATTGAATAGTTACGGGTAAACGATTTGCGTGGGATAAAGTAATCATGAAACTTTGACCAATGTACCTTGCAGCTCGTACTGTTTGTTGACCATAATTCATGAACCCAGTTACCATAGAGAACATATCGTTAATATATATATGAATAGTTTTATGTTTGTTTATTTCTCTTGTTTGAGACACATTGTGAATATAGAATGTTACTTTACAGTGAAAAGAGTTGGAAAGAAGTTGTTAATAATAGATTACCGAGAGAAATAGGTAAAAGAAATTTCCATCCAAGATTCAATAGTTGGTCCATTCTTAGCCTCGGTAAAGTCCATCTTGTTGTGATAGGAATGAACAAGAACAAATAAGTTTTAGCTAATGTAATAAAGATACCAATTATCGCTCCAAAAACGCCACATGTTTTATTTATTTCAAAAAGCTCAGAAACATATATGTCCGGAATAGATATATTCCAACCTCCCAAGTAAAGAACTGTTACAAATAATGAAGAAACCAATAGGTTTAGATAGGAAGCAACATAAAATAACCCAAATTTTATACCCGAGTATTCGGTTTGATAACCTGCTACTAACTCTTCTTCTGCTTCTGGTAAATCAAAAGGTAATCTCTCACATTCTGCTAGGGAAGAAATAATAAAAATGATAAACCCTATAGGCTGACGCCACAAATTCCATCCCCAAAAACCATATTTTGATTGCGCCTCAACAATATCAATTGTACTTAAACTGTTAGATAATTATAGTCGGTGATACCATCACTGTTACCATCGCTATTACAGAACCGTACATGAGATTTTCACCTCATACGGCTCCTTGAAGGCCAGAAATAAATATAGGGACCGCGTCAGTATTCTTTTTTGAATCTTGATATGTTTGTAGGATGGATAACTATCGGCCGGTCCCAAATTAGACCAATTAAATTCTGTCTGTTAGAATTATTTTAATTCAAAATAAAATCAAAAAAGTACTTCTGAATTGATCTCATCCTTTCTTTAATTTAATTAATTTCAATAATAATTTCAATTCTTCTTTGTTCAGTAATAACTTAACTGTTCAATAAAATACTTCTTGTAAAAATATCAATAACCCGTTGGTTTCACGTACGAAAAAAAAATTCTATATTAATTAATGAATTATGACACAAATTCTATATCTATTAATATGTATATGGGAAAGAATAAAAGTAACAAATAATAAATAAAGTATATCTTTTTTTTTTTTTTTTTTCGTTCCTATTCTTCTTTCTATTTCTGAGAAAAAGAGGGCTTTCAAAATAAAGTAAAGGATTATTTCGTTTCGAATAGTTATTTATTAAATCGGTGGATAGGAGTATACTCTGGATCGGAATCGTGTCATGGGGAGTACTGCCTGATCATTTCTACCAACTTAAAGCCCCAATTAGTATTCTTTGTTTGTATATTATGTAAAAATGTCCTTTTGGAGAATTTACATAGTCTCCATTACTAATCCTTTCCATATGTTCGTGTTTCTAACCATCCACTCGTTTTTGCTCAATCCCCCGTTATGCTAATACATAAAAATGATAGTGAAAACTCAATACGGTTGATCTTTTGAACCCGCTTCAAGTCAGGATGACTAATCAACCAATCTTGGGGGAAACGGTCTCTTCTGTTTATGTTTATTTCCGCTTAACTCTCTAACTCTTATACATAGAAAATGAGAATCAATCTTTTTACTGCGAATTTATATATAAGCTGTTTTCTTTCACTCATATAACTATTTGATTTAGTTCATCAACCCGAATAATGAATAAAAAAAAAATTAAGATATCTACTCAATCCATTCCAACCCTTTCCTTGAAAGGAAGGAATAGAGAAAAGTTTATGTCTATGTATCAACGAATCGCACGTAGAGATATTGATAACACACATAAAGTTAATGGTATTTCATAACTAATCGATTGAGCAGCAGCTCGTAGACCGCCTAAAAAGGAATATTTATTATTTGACCCGTATCCCGACATAAGAAGTCCAATTGGAGCAATACTGGAAATAGCAATCCATAAAAAAACACCGATATTGAGATCCGCTAAAACAAGGTGATATCCAAAAGGAACTACTGAATAGCTTACTAAAATTGATATGACTGCTATGGATGGCCCGATACTGAATAAACGAGTATCCCCCCTAGATGGAAAAAGATTTTCTTTGAAAAGTAGTTTTGTCCCATCTGCTAGAGCTTGAAGAACTCCCAAAGGGCCGGCGTATTCAGGTCCAATACGTTGTTGTATCCCTGCCGATATTTCTCTTTCTAACCATACAATTACCAGTACGCCTATTGTGATTCCCACTACAAGAGTCAAAATAGGAACAAGAACCCATAGAATTCCATAAACCTCTTTAAAAAATTCTAATCTAGAAAAAGAATCGATATCTTGTACTTCCGGTGTATCAATTATCATTTCAACGATCAACTTCTCCCATAATGATATCTATACTACCTAGTATCGTCATAATATCAGCCAATTTCATTCTTTTAACTAACCGCGGAAGAATTTGCAAATTGATAAAACCCGGCGGGCGGATTTTCCATCTCCAAGGAAAACCACTCTGATCCCCTATGAGAAAAATTCCCAATTCTCCCTTTGGGGCTTCTACTCTCACATAAAGTTCTTGTTTCGGCAATTCAAATGTAGGAGACGGCTTTTTACTAATAAATCGATATTCAAAATCATTCCATTCCGGATTCCTTTCTCTATCAAAGTATCGTATTTCTAAATTCTCATAGGGTCCCCCTGGAATTCCTTCCAGGGCCTGTTGAATAATTTTTACGGATTCTATCATTTCACCAATTCGGACTAGATAACGAGCCAATGAATCTCCTTCTTTTTGCCACTGTACTTCCCAATCAAATTCGTCGTAACATTCATAATGATCAACTTTACGAAGATCCCATTGTATTCCGGAAGCTCGCAGCATTGGTCCCGATAAACCCCAATTTATTACTTCCTCTCTACCAATAATGCCTACTCCCTCGACTCGTTCTAAAAAAATAGGATTTCGTGTAATAAGTTTTTGATATTCAGCAACTCTTGTTAAAAAATAATCGCAGAAATCCAAACATTTATCTATCCAGCCATGAGGTAGATCGGCCGCTACTCCTCCGATACGAAAATAATTATGCATCATTCTCATACCGGTGGCAGCTTCGAATAGATCATATACTAATTCTCTTTCTCTGAAAATATAGAAAAAGGGAGTTTGTGCACCAATATCCGCCATAAAAGGACCGAGCCATAACAGATGAGAAGCTATACGACTCAACTCCAACATAATTATTCTGATATAGCTGGCTCTTTTAGGTACTTGAATATTTCCCAACTGTTCCGGTCCGTTTACAGTTATTGCTTCTGTGAACATAGTAGCTAAATAATCCCACCGTGTTACATAAGGCAAATATTGTATAATTGTTCGATTTTCCGCAATTTTTTCCATTCCTCGGTGTAAATAACCCAATATTGGTTCACAGTCAATAACATCTTCACCATCTAGAGTAATGATGAGTCGAAGAACACCATGCATTGATGGGTGGTGGGGGCCCATATTGACTATCATGAGGTCTTTTCTTGTAGCCGGTATATTCATAGGTTTTTCCTCGATTCATTCTTTCATGAATTGCTGAAAACGAAAAAAAGTTCATTAAAATTCAAGATCTAATAAATCAAATAATTCAAAATGCCTTTATAAAAATAAAATTAACGAGTTTTTGACTCCCGAATATCCAACCGATTAATTAATTCTTTATAACATATTCTATTTTTCTTTGACAAATAAGACAGTAATCGTTGGCGTTTTCCCAGAATTTTACGTAAACCTCTCTGAGATAAATAGTCTTTTTTGTGTAATTGTAAATGTGAAGTAAGTCTTCGTATCCTATTGGTGAAACTAACTATTTGAAATTCAACAGATCCTCTGTTTTCGTCTTTTTCTTCTTGTGAAATAACTGAGATGAATGAATTTTTTACCATAAACTGAAATCTTCTCTCCCCCCCTCTTTTTATTTTAAGATATTTTTTATTGATAGATATCTTTATTGATCAGTAATAATAATGCCCCTAATTTTTATTTGGTATATACAATAATTTGAATTTCGTTATTAATTTCTAATTTTTTTAATTTAATAAAACTTACTCAATCCTATTTTCATTTTAAAATTGGATTTGAAATGAAAGGGGATACAAAAGTATAGTTGGTTTCTTCACTCACAAAAGATAAAAGTTTAGACCTAAAATAAGAAAATTTTGTTCATTCTAGATCTAATTGATATGTCATTGAATTAGTATCATGTATCAGAATGGAATGTAAGACAATGTATGCGTGCATCTCTTTGTCGTCATAGACCAGATATGGTATGGGAAATATAGGAAAAATTTACTATTAATGAATTTTCAATCGCGGATACATATGTATCCTTACCATACTGAAACAACTGCCATTATTGGTATTAAACCAATAACGATTCATACAAGCTAAATCTTCTAATCGATAATTGGGCCAAAGAAATAGCTTTAATTTTATAAGTTTTTTTTTATATTTTTTGCTTTTATCCACAACTTGACTGTTTACCTCATTCCCATTACAAAAAGATGCCTTTCTATGTCTATTCTTAGAATTTAAACAAATTAGAATTCGCAATTCTCTACGACGTCTAGGCGATAAAATATTTTCAGGAACAAACAAATCATAATTTTTTTTATATCTATTTCCAGTCATCTTTTGATGTTTTGTAATGACTTCATCAGAATTCTTATCAACATGTTTTTTTTCTCGGTATCTTTGATTTATTTGATGTTTACTTTTATGAACTAATGAAATACCGAGGGTTTGATACATAATAAATTTTCCATCATTTTTTATAGCTAGACGAATTGGTTCAATAATCAAAAATCCCCTTTTAATAAATTCTGTAAGAGTTACATCTTTCTGAATCGTCAAAATATCCAGACTCATTTCGCCCCTTTGAATAGAGGATATAGTAATTTCTCTTGGATTTATCAGTCTAAGCAGGAGACAATATACGTTGATGTTATTGATTATTTTTTTATTTAAAGAATCATCCCATCTCAATTGAAAATACAAATACCTTTTTAGGAAGAAATCAAACTCCGCTTTTGTATTGATCTTGTATTGCTTTTTATTTCTATGTTTTTTCATGTCCGATCCCGTATAATCTTCTTCAACATCTTTTTCTTGGTTTGAAAGAGCTGATTTAAGATCTGCTTGGCCCGTGGATTCTTTTTCTCCTTGATTTCGGTTTTCTAATTCAAGAGATTTTTTTTCATTCGACGATATTGATATAAAAGGATCTCTTTTTTTATTTCCAGTGATGCTTTTGTTTTCACTAGCATTTTTTTTTATATTAGAATTAAAAAGTAGTAATTTAATTGGTATAACCCACGGTTTCATTTTATACGTATTATAAAGTCTCACAAATTCTGGCAAGAACCAAAGTTCCAGATTTGATATGGGACGACTTAGTATTTCTTCATTCATTCCCATCCAATCCAAAAGGGGTTTTTGATTGGATAGGTTGATTTTTTGATCTTGCTGAAGTGTGAGATAAAAAAGACCCTTATTATTGATTTTATCAATTATTTGATACTTATTAACCCTAGTCTTAGTATATTTATTACTGTTAGTGTCAGTATCAATATTGATCCAGGCCTCAATATCGACCTTCGTTTTAAGACAAAAATCGAGAATTCTCCAATCAAAATATTTTCTATCCGTATTTTTATCCATATCTCGAATATCATCTTCTACCATATTAAATGATTTTTGTTTATGTGTGTTGTAATTATAAAAAATATCTTGGTTAGTTTTTACTTGGAATGGTGATCCATAAATTGAAGAGTACTTCTTAGTTTCATAATTTATAGATTTATATGCTAAAAGATCATATCCATATTGTTTTTTAAAATTATCCTTTTGATTCAATAATAAATCCGTTTCAATTTTTGTTTTTTTTTCGTAGTGAATTAATTCATCTTTTTCATATAAATCACACAAATCTTTATATAAATCTTTATTTTGAGCTATACAGTTCAATATATTTCGCCATTTTTGTGGTACTACTCTAGACCATTTAATTTGAGATACATCACATTGATATTGATAATGACTCCTTAACCAATTTGTCCATTGATTCATTCCAGAATTGCGAAGATTCTTAGGTCTTAATTCGGAATGAAATAGTTCTTGTCTTACAACAAAAAAATCCTTTATTTCATTCTTAAGAAAAAAGGGGGTTCCATTATATTGAAATACGGATTTCAATTTCTCTAACTTAATAAGTTGGGTTTGTGATAATTTGTAAAATACATATGCTTGTGAAAAGTAAGATAAGTCAAAAAAAGTCTTTGAATTTTTTTGACTAAGACTAATATTAGTATTAGAAAGTGACTCTTTTATAATCGAAATAAATTTAATTAAACTTTGATTTGTTTTATTAATTCTTTCTTGATTTGCTTCATTACTGTTAATGTTTTTATTAAAATTTTTTTTTGTTGATTCAAGAAAAAGTTGTGTATTGATACTAGGAATATTAATCATAGATAGAAAGATATCTATGTATATCTTTTCAATGAAAAATATTATAAAATAATGGGATTTGCGGATTAATCGAGCAGTTCTTCTTTTTAATATCTGCCAAATATTTTTTTGTGATTCCAATCTTTTATCATCATAACTTATTTTGTTAGAACTCAAATTTCTATCTGAAGTTATAAATCCCTTTTTCTTGTCTTTTGTAATTTTTTCTATTTGATTTATGATTGTGTTTATTCTATCAGTCAGATCTTGCATTTTTTTTTCTGTTAATGAATAATTTGTCCAATTCTGAGATCTAATTTGAATGGACGATTCCTGAATCATCCGATTACTGATTATTGAATCTTTTTTAATTTCACTCAATTCATATACTTCTATTTTTCTCAATCCAAATAATATAATTGGGTTTATTTTTGAGAGTTCTTTTATTATTTCTTTTATAAACAGAATGTTTTTAATGATCCATTTTTTTGGTTTTTTTGAGACATTTAGAAAAAATTTTGTTTGTTCTTTAAAAATTCCTAGAATTATAAAACATTTCTTTTGCAATTTTTTCATTTTTTTTTTGAGTTCTTTTAAAATCGGTTCAAAAAATGAAAGTTTTTTTCTGGGAGAACCAAAAGGTAGTTCAGCTTCCATTCCAAAAATTGTTAAAAAACAAAAATCATTTTTTTGACCTTGCTTTTTCATTGGATCATTATAAGGGGCTCGTAACTTAGATCTGTGCCAAGGTTTAAGACGAAAAGGAAATAGGATCTTGATCTGAATGCCGTCTGTTAACCAGTTTTTTGGAAATTCTTTTTCTGATAATTGAACGCCGTTATAGGTACATTTAACATGCATTTCTCTATTCCAATCCTTTAAGTCCTCATACCATTCCGGAAATTGAAATAATAGTATACGGACGATATTTTTAGCTATTATCAATGAAGGTAATATAATATATTTTCTAAGAATTGATTGGGTTATTAATAAAAAACCTCTCATTACTTGAGCAAGTAAAATACTATCCCAGGCTTCCGCTATTTGTATACGCACTTTCTCCTTTCTTTTGTCTTCTTCTTTTTTGTCCTCCTCTTTTTTTTTCGCGCTTTCTTTTGTCTTTTTCTCTGTATAATTCGAAATTGTGAATTCTGTGTTTTTCCACATCCAATTTCTAAAAATTTTTTTCATCCGTTCAGAAATATCAAAAAAAAAAAAAAAAGATTTGTC